ATGTGGAGGAAAGTGGGGGAAATGGCCGATACTACTGGAAGGATTCCTCTTTGGCTGATAGGTACTGTAACCGGTATTCTTGTGATCGGTTTAATAGGTATTTTCTTTTACGGTTCATATTCCGGGTTGGGTTCATCTCTGTAGTAATCGGATGAACCGGATTTTCGACATGAAAAAGTAAGAACTCAGCGGGACCTTACTGCTCTAATCAGACAAAGGAGGTAAGGTCCCGCTGAGTTCTTACTCCATATAGCGAAACTTTGATCTACTCCATAACATACAAATTGGAAAGTTATCCAGTAAACATAATGAAAATATTATATTCGTATAAATGACAAAACAGATCCTTTGTTTCTTAATAATTTGAAGAATTAAATCTATTGATTGATTCATAGTCTCTGTCGTTCCTCCATAATATTGAACTCTTACAAAGCAACAAAAAAGAAGGAATCAATCGATTTTCTGGATAATCCAATATTATATGGATTTCTACGGATGAGACATCCTGAAAATTTTTTCTATACTAAATTAATAGAACCTTATTCTATAAAAACTCTGATGAGATAATAAATAAGGATTTGGATATTTGTAAAAATCTAATTTGCCTTTCAACCGGAACAGTAAAAGTTTTTTTTGTTTGAATAATTTTTCTAAATTAGAAGTTTAAATTAATTGAATAATTAAAGAAGTTCTATTTGTTCAATGAATTTCTCCTCCCCTAACCCTTTCTTTTTGTTTGTCTACTACTTCTTATGAATCTAAACAAAGGAGTTCCAATAGACCCGGAAAGCAAGGAATAGTAATCTTTGACGAACAAGAGAAAAAATCATTATTATTTCGATACAAGACGACACAAGAAAAGGGATTTTCCACCCTTTTCTTGTGTCGAATAGAAGATTAGGAAGACTAGTAATCCCTCCTAAAAGTATTTGTTCCTTTCATTTTTCCCATCCTTCCCTTGTATTCTCTTCCTTTATATTTGTATGCCTATAGTCTATTACTAGGAATGGGATACACGTAATGAATTCCAGACATCCCACAAACAAAACAAAAACAGTATAAACAAAAAGGTTTACAGAATTTTTTGATCATACATAAGTATCGATCGACAATAATTTGTTGCTTTTTACCAACTTGATGTTAAGGAATTTCTGGACCTAGAAATTCATTTCATACAATTGAACCTTTTCAAACTGTTTCTTTTTAAGAACCAAAAAAACTTGTGCCAAAATAACAGATGCCAAGAAGAACAAAAGGCCTTGGACACGTAATGGATCTTGAAGCACTATTTCTGCATCTCCCTGACCAAACCCTCCTACATTGGGATTGCTTGTTAATGGTTGATCGAGCTTGATGGATTCACCCTCTGAAACAAGAAGTTCTGGTCCTGGAGGTACAATATCAACCACTTGATGTCCATCCGATGCATCAACTATGGTTATTTCATATCCTCCTTTTTCTTTACGTACTATTCTGCTTACTATACCTGCTGATGTAGCATTATAGACTGTATTGTTACTCTTGCTCCCATCAGGATAAATCTGACCCCTTCCTCTGTTCCCACCTACATATATGGGATATTTTAAGAAGTGAACGTCTTTCCTCGTAGCAGGGTCGGGGGAAAGAATGGGAAAGGCGATTTCACTATATTTCTGACCGGGAACAGGACCTATCACAAGAATATTTCTTTTATTGGGACGATAACTCTGAAAAGACAGATTTCCCATCTTTTCTCTCACCTCGGGAGAAATACGATCGGGGGGGGCTAACTCGAATCCCTCGGGTAAAATAAGAACAGCCCCTACATTCAAAGCCCCCTTTTTACCATTAGCAAGAACTTGTTTCAGTTGCATATCATAAGGGATTCGAACAACTGCTTCAAATACAGTATCAGGAAGCACGGCTTGCGGAACTTCAATATCCACGGGCTTATTAGCTAAATGGCAATTGGCACATACAATTCGTCCAGTTGCTTCTCGTGGGTTTTCATAACCCTGCTGCGCAAAAATGGGATATGCATTTGAAATAGATGCCCGAGTTATTACATATATCATGATCGATACAGAAATCGATTGAGTCATCTGTTCCTTTACCCAAGAAAAAGTATTTCTATTTTGCATGTCCAATCATTGATCCCGGAATTTCTACAATAAATTAGATAGGTAGCTAGTATAGTTCCCTATACACGAGTCTGTCATTGTACTGGGATAATTGTACTGGATACTTGAATATAGGACGAATACCTTGAAGAGCTAGAAGTATAAAGAATTAAGTAAGATTGAAAATGCTTTCTTTATATACGAAGAAAGATTCTGATTTGATTGATATCAGGAGATCAAATGAGTTCTTCATTCATTCATTGAATGATAAATAACTACAAGTGAAGGAGATACACGATTTAAATAATAGAAGATCCAATATTTCACAATTGTATCTAGAATAACTGGAAAAGTGGAAACAAGACTAGATATAATTTGATCGTTATGAACCAATCCAAAATCGTTGTAGACCGAACCAATCATTAGTTCCCAACCATGGGTCGAATGAAATCCGATCCATAAATCAGTAACTAAAAGAATCAAAAAAGCTTTTATTGTGTCACTTAAGTTATAGAGGAATTCCTGAATCCAAGAATTAAGAATGACAAGTTCTTCATTACCCAGAATAAAATAACCACTTAGAATAGCGAAACAAATTATATTTGTCGAGAAATCCAAAATGATATGGAGATGATATTCATTGTGTGTTTTGACCAATTGTATCGTTTCCTTGTGTATTCCTATACGAAGTTTTTGTATATGCGTCTCCGGGTACTCCTTTATCATTTCATCCAAGAGGAATAGTTCTTCCAATTCTATGAATCTTTCTAGAACGTTTTTCTCTTGAATATCATTCAAAAAAGTTTCGGATTTCCCGGTATTCCACCAATTAGTAACCCAAGGTTCCAGACATTTATTAAATGAGAGAGAGACCCACCAGGGCAAAAATATTATGGATGAAATATATGGGAGGGAGACCCTGGCTTTCTTTTTTTTTTTCATTTTTATCCTAAAAGGACCCTTATTCTATTTCTATATTCCTTTCCTTCTAGATCCGAGATCTAAATTATTACACAAAAATAGGAAATAGATCCATGGGTTCAATACCTTTTTATAGAACTCGTACTTCAGAGAAATATCAGATAGAGTCGACGGTTGTATTTGTATTAAAAAGGAAATTAGCAAGTTTTTTTTCCATTTTTTCTTCAGTTCATTTCAAAATACTTCAATTGGTACGCGCAAGAAATAGGCCAATTCGGCAGCTTTTTGTTCAATTTCTCGTGGAGTAAAATACTCATCAGTACGAGTCAAGGGAATGGCTCCTTGGCCTCTGATTTCCATATAAAGGACACGACGAGGATAAAGACCCTCTTTAACCTCCATTCTGATTGATTGTATATCTCTCATAAGTAAGCGAAGGAAGATGCGACGATTTATTCCAGGAAATCCCCAACGAAAAATACACACTATTCCTTCTTTTCTATCGAATCTGTCATAACCACTACCTACATTCCATGAAATTGTGCACCACAAATAGGAGCTAATGAATAGACCTGCGATCCCATAGAAAGACATCACGATCCCTTGTGGAAAAAAAATAATTTGCTGAGATGGAAATACGGATATCAGATTCCTACCAAGATAACTGGAAGTTCCAACCACTAAGAATCCTAGTGAACCTAAAAAAAGGATACAGGCCCAGAAAAAATTACTTGTTTTTCGAGACCCCATTATAAGTTCTATCCATATATGTTCTGATCGCCAATTCATACTCTACTAGATCCAGTTGCATTCGATTGGAATTGAGAGAATAACCCAAATGAATTTTACTTTCTTGATCCCGAAGTCACTTTCATCAACTAGCACTATTCTGATGTAAACCGTTAGAAGTAATTTGTTAGATACATTGACTTTCCATTTAAATAAAATATTCGCCGATCCATTTTTAATTTAACCAGCTATACCTGCATATACATGCATTTATGCGGATATCATGTATCCGCATAAATGCATAATAGTTCTTTCATTTGTGTTCGTAAAGAGTCACATATCGTACCATATTACACTAAATAAATATCTGTATTATGATCCAGTGTTGAAATAAATTGATGAGATTTGGTCCCATCGGATCTAGACAATCTTATTTTTTTGGACATGAAGAGATAAAGAAGCCATTGCAATTGCCGGAAATACTAGGCCCACTAAAGGCACAAAAATAGAGGGTAAGTTGAGATCTGTCATAGAATGGGTGCCTCGATTTAATATTTCTATCTATTAGAAAGAAAAAGATATCTTATGATATGATAAGTATATCTATCCTAAGTATATATCATAAACTGTATTATATTTATAATATTATTTTATTATATTTATAATATAATTTTAATTTTATAATAATATTATATTTATATTATATTTATAATATTATTTATTATATATAATTTATAATATTATTTATTATATATAATAAATAATATTTAATAGTTATATTCTAATTATTTATTAATAATTTATTAAATTTAATAAAAAATATTATTTCTTTTTGATTTCGATATTTTTTTTATTGTCTATATTAATACGTAAGAAGGCCAGATAATTTTTTTTTATTTTCCCTAATTCTAATTCCTCGGAGGGAGAAATTCACTTTTTTATCCTGTTGATAGAAGGTTCGTGATTACTAATCATGAATAGAGGTAGGATAAAAAAATAGATCTGGAGGAAAAACGAAAAAGTAATTACCCGAAACTTCTAACTCTTATTACAAGTAGAACTTATGTCATCAAAGAAAACACCATTCTTTTTAGTTTTTTTTTGATTACGATGAACTAAATACTTGTTCGCTACAAATAACTGAATTTAGTACTATACTTTATTAATTTTTTGAATTTTGATTCAAGGGAAAGAAACCGTGGAGCTGAAATAACTCACTCAGAACACTTTTTAAAGGATTACGTGGTACAA